AGAAGAAAAACAAAAATTGAGGTTTCATTATGGTCTTAGAGAACGACAATTACTTAACTGCGTTCGGATCGCCGGAAAGACCAAAGGGCCAACAGGTCAAATTTTACTACAATTACTTGAAATGCGTTTGGATAACATCCTTTTTCGATTGGGTATGGCTTCGACTATCTCTGGAGCCCGCCAATTAGTTAACCATAGACATATAGTAATTAATAACCGTATAATAGATATCCCAAGTTATCGCTGCAAACCCCGAGATATTATCACGGCGAAAAATGAACAAAAATCCAAAGCTTTGGTTCAAAATTATGTTGATTCATCTTTCCAGGCGGAATTGCCAAAACATTTGACTCTTCACCCATTCCAATATAAAGGATTCGTAAATCAAATAATAGATAGTAAATCGGTCGGTTTGCAAATAAATGAATTACTAGTCGTAGAATATTATTCACGTCAGGCTTAAATCGGCCTTGTTATTTTATTTTATACAGTGAATTGGGTGAAGTGTGGAAAGAGAGGGATTCGAACCCTCGGTAAACAAAAGTCTACATAACAGTTCCAATGCTACGCCTTGAACCGCTCGGCCATCTCTCCTACGTAATGATTCTGAACCCAAAACGGACTGAATAGCGGGCGAGTTAGATTATTGATGAGAAATTTTTTTTTCTTGTAAAAACTATAATTAGGAAAAATTCCTTGAATCTTCAATTTCGATGAAATCGGAACAGTTCCCGTCAGTGGTATACTACTACATTTACATTATTTACATTTGGATTTGGATAAAATCGAATCGTATTCAAATATTTATTATTAATTCCTGTCAAAAACAAGAAGAATTTGCACATGAGTATAAGCTCTTGTTTATGAGTCTGTTTTTATGGTATTTCGTAATGTACAATTCCTTTGTTTGTGGGACCTTTCTTCTTTCTCACAAGAGACAATGAAAAGAATTACAGAGTGGATTGATAACTATGCCTAGATCACGGATAAATGAAAATTTTATTGATAAGACCTTTTCAATTGTAGCAACTATTTTATTACGAATAATTCCGACAACTTCAAGAGAAAGGGAAGCATTTACCTATTATAGAGATGGTGCGATTTGATTCTTTTTTTCTCAGTCTTACGAGAAACGTCGGGATAGAAAGAAAAATATTATTGAAAAAAAAATCTCCGCTTGTTGAAGGTTAAGTTTCGAAATAGAACAACCCCTTACTGTCGTGTATCTCCGATTAATGCAGCCCCAGATGCTTCAATTGTTGATTCTAGTATTGAGCGAAAGGTTACACTATCACCTACTAGGTAGGTTCTATATTATATATTACAGGATTACAGGTCAATCCTATTCTACTATTACCAATAGGCGGCATAAGGGAAGAAGCACTACACCTAGGAATCAACAACATGAACACTTTGTTAGAAACTTTTCCCTTCCTTAATAACAGGATCTGGATTAACAAAAATGGTTGGGATAACAAATATCCATCTCGTTTGTACTTTTGGTACCTGTATAACCATCGAAGACTGTTGAAGTGACTAATTCCGCGAAATTAGGTAGGAGGCGTTGAGGACAAAGAAATTGTTGGGGTTACCCTTTCATTTTTATTTAGATCTAGTATCAATTACCAATACGCTTAATGTTAAGAAAAGGTCCCCTGCAGGAAGGTTGGCTAGAAATTTATTGTAAAAAAACATTAGCCCCGCTCGGGTTATAATGAGAATATTTCAATCGTTTTTTTTTGATTCCCTGTATTATTTCTCATTATGCACATAAAGGAGGAGCCGTATGAGATAAAAATCTCACGTATGGTTCTGGAACGGATATTTTTGGAATCGAATAATGAAGACCGTAACGGATGTCAGCGCAATCCGAAGGAAATTATGCGGAAGCTTTACAAAATTATTATGAAGCTATGCGACTAGAAATTGATCCCTATGATCGCAGTTATATACTCTATAACACAGGCCTTATCCACACAAGTAATGGGGAACATACAAAAGCTTTGGAATATAATTTTCAAGCACTCGAACGAAACCCATTTTTACCACAAGCTTTTAATAATATGGCCGTGATCTGTCATTACGTGCGACTATCTCCACTATAGAAAAAAATAGTAAAGAAAAAGCAAATCAGATAGGCTTTCTACATATGTATCGTCCAAAAAACGATTTTTATCAGCTGTAGCAAAGAAAAAAATTTCATAGAAATCGAATTATGAAGATATAGATATGCCTATCTACTTTATTCTATGGATAGCAGATCTAATTGATAGACAAAGCGCCATAAAGATAAATTAGTAAGTTTTGAGCTAATTATATAAATATAATAAAAACTGCTTACTTATGTTATGATATGAGATAATGGTTAGGAATCGACTTATGTAATAAAGTCAATCCACTAAGGGTATTGAGCAGCGGCGTAGAATCTGATCCCAAAGAAAGATAGTAAGTCTTTCTTATGTTACGAAGGAAAGTATTTTTCAAGGATTCTATAAAAATT